TAGGTGAATCCATGGAGGGCCATCATTGAAATAGTCTTTTCATTTTTTAGCTTAGCCCCGTCCGTGTGTCTCAAGATAATTAGTTCACTTAGGGAATTGGGGAAATATACAACTATGCCATAGACGACCTAGAGTAATAGCAAAAAAAGTACGTTGATATTCAAAAGGAAATAAATATAAAGGACCTTTTTCCTAAAATTGATTTTCCTTCACTTAATATCATACTTCTTATCAATGAATATTTGCTTTATCTTTCTATTGGTTAGCCCATCTCATTATTCTTATTAACTCCTTATTCAAAATCAAAACAATTTAAAAAAGAATTCTTCCCAAGAAGTCTTGTGGTATATGTTTACGACGGGTGATTCAATTAAATAAACTGAACGGGGAACTGATTCCCCGTTCAGTTTATTTAATTGAAGGATTTACCAAAATCTAAAAAAAAATTACATAAACTTAGATCAATCAAGTAATGATGTTTCTTTGAATATGCATATGTAATGATTTTCTTTATACATCTGGTAATGATTCGGTCTAAAAAATGAATCCATTTAGAAAGGACGAAAAGAATTTAATTAAAGGGATTCATAAAAAAATGAGCTGGGTAGGGGAGGGGGTCGTCGAACTAGGTATATATAATTGAATGACTATTAAGCCAACCCTTGTAGAAGTTTCGACGCTTGATTCTCAAATAAATACGGTTGAATCTAAGATGAATAGTTGGTTTACGTTCTAGAATAAAGACATGTATATGTGATATTAGACTAGTATCTCTTAGATTTCTATTTCATTTGACCTACTACTGAAATTTGTAATTTCGATCGGGATTCCAATACAATAGAAGTCCTTCCGTCTCGTTGTGACTGTGAATTGAATGAACAAACGGATGAAATCCAGAAAAATTCCAAATAACAGTTCGAACTAAGAAATGGAAGAACAAAAGTTGTATAGGAGTCACAAGAACTCTGTGGATGGAAACTCAAGATATCGAAGTAGTTCTGACGATTCAATAAATAATATTATTACTTGTACTTCAATTACTTCTCAATTCGATGGATGAATCCTAGCGATGGAATAATGAAGTTCTAATTCATTGATTGATTGTATCATTAACGATTTCTTTTTTTGTTACGAGGAACTTATCATGAATCCAATCATTTCTGCCGCTTCCGTTATTGCTGCTGGGTTGGCCGTAGGACTTGCTTCTATTGGACCTGGAGTTGGTCAAGGGACTGCTGCGGGTCAAGCTGTAGAGGGTATCGCGAGACAGCCTGAGGCGGAGGGAAAAATACGAGGCACTCTATTGCTTAGTCTAGCTTTTATGGAAGCTTTAACAATTTATGGATTGGTTGTGGCATTAGCACTTTTATTTGCGAATCCTTTTGTTTAATCTTATCTTATAAAAAAGATAAGACCTTGTCGTTTGCTTTTTCAAATTCTATCAAGATTTCCTCCCTACGATTACTTTTTCGTTGAGAAAATAACCTACAGGAAGGGCCGATGAAGAATTAGCATACTGACTCGCTTTCATCCTTTCAGTTCGTAGACCAAGGGAACTTTTTTAAGTGAGTCTTACTATCCCCATAATCCAAAAAGGGGGCGGTTCAGAATTGAGAACTAACTCAAAAATTTTTTGACTCGATTTCAGAAAAAGAAAAAAAAAAAAAGAGAGTAAATAAAAAGCGAGGTGAAGTGATACAAAAATAACTCTGTTCGGTTTTTTAGTCGATCTATAAGAGGAGAGCATATGAAAAACGTAACCGATTCTTTCCTTTCTTTGGGCCCCTGGCCGTCTGCTGGGAGTTTCGGGTTTAATACCGATATTTTTGCAACAAATCCAATAAATCTAAGTGTAGTGCTTGGTGTATTGATCTTTTTTGGAAAGGGAGTATGTGCGAGTTGTTTATTTCAAGAATAGGCTGGACCAACCAGCTGTACCCTTTAGTTTTCCTTAGAACTAGGAGAGAGGGGTGCATGATCTCGCGAATTACTTCTGAATCAATTAATAAATTCTCTGTAAGAACCATAGCATTTCGTGATTTATTGGTAAATCTACTTCGATTCTCTCTCAACCAATAATGCGGGACTATTAACATGGTTAAAGCAAACCGTTTGAAGTCAAGACACTGCATGGTACTCTTTCTATCACTATGTTAATTATAGAGATGTTTTCAAAATGAATATTGTATCGATATAGGATACTCATATTGATAAAATAATTTGAACTGTTTATTGTAAAAACGGGCATTTTCACCTTTTTAGCCAATGCTTAATTGACGACCTGTGTCTTAGTCATAATATTTTTTGAAAAAAAAAAAGAAACAACTTTGCTGACAATTACATATTTTTTTTTGATTTTGTCAGAAGAGTCCTCCGAATTTTTTTCGGCTTGCATAAGTTTCCATATCTTTTTGGAATATGAACAAAGAAGAGAGGATAAGCTCATTATATTCATAAAAAACACAAAAAAACGTATGAGAATTTCTCTTTTAAGTAATTG